GATTAACTCTATTTCGCCATTTTTGTGGTACTAATCTAGACCATCTAATCTGAGATAAATCATATTGATAATGACCCCTTAACCAGTTTTTCCAGTGATTCATTCCAGAATTCCGAAGTTTCTTATGTCTTAATTCGGAATGAGATATTCCTTGTGCTCCAAAATAATCCTTTATTTCATTCTTAAGAAAAAGAGATGTTCCGTGATATTGAAGAACAGATCTTAACTTATACAAGTTAATAACTTGGGTTTGTGATAATTTGTAAAACACATATGCTTGTGACAAGGAGGATAAGTCACAAAAAATCTGTGAATTCTTATTACTATTTCGAATATTAGAAAGTGACTTTATAAAGTGAATTGTATTTTTATTTGTTTTATCAATTCTTTCTTGATTTGCTTCATTATTGTAAATGTATTTATCAATAAGTTTTTTTGTTGATTCAAGAAAAAGCTGTGCATTGATTCTTGGAATATTAATGATACATCGAAGGATATCTATGTATATCCTTTCAATGAAAAATTGTATAAAATAATGCGATTTACGAATTAATCGAGTATTTCTTCTTTTTAATATCTGCCAAATATTTTTTTGGGATTCTAATCTTTTAGCATTATGACTTTTTTTGTTAGGACTAATATTAATCTCTGGAGTTAGAAATTCCTTTGTCTTTTCTTTTGTAATTTTTTCTATTTGATTTCTGATTGTTCTTGTTCTATCAGTCAGATCTTTCATTTTTTTTTCTGTCAGTGAATAATTTGTCCAATCCATAGATCGAATTTGAATAGATGATTCATGAATCATCTGATTACTATTACTGATTATCAAATCCTTTTCTTTTTTAGTTTCACTCGATTCATATACTTCTCTCAATCCAAATAATAGAATTGGATTTTTTTTTGAGAGTTCTTTTATTCTTGTTTTTATAAATAGAATGCTTTTGATAACCCATTCTTTTGTTTCGTTTGCGATCGTTAGAAACACATTTGTTCTTTCTTTTAAAACTCTTAGAACTAGAAAACAATTCTTTTTCAATTTTCTAATTTTTTTTCCAAGTTCTTTAAAAATAGGTTCAAAAAAGGAAGGTAGTTTTCGGGGAGAACCAAAAGGTAGTTCAGCTTCCATTCCCCAAACTGTTAAAAAACAAAAATCATCTTTTTGCCCTTTCTTTTTCATTGGATCTCTATGAGGAGATTGTAGCTTAGATATGTGCCAAGGTTTCAGACAGAAAGGAAATAGGATCTTTATCTGAATACCGTCTGTTAACCAGTTTTTCGGAAATTCTGTTTCTGATAATTGAACACCATTATAGGTGCATTTAACATACATTTCTCTATTCCAATCCTTTAAATCTTCGGACCACTCGGGAAATTGAAATAATAACATACGGCCGATATTTTTAGATATTATCAATGAAGGTAATATAACATATTTTCTAAGAATTGATTGAGTTACTAATACGGAACCCCTTATTACTTGAGCAAATACAATGCTATCCCAGGCTTCCGCTATTTCTATTCGTGTTTTCTCTTCTCTTTTGTCCTCTTCATTTTTGTCCTCCTCTTTTTTATCCCTTTCTTTTGTCTCTTCCTTCGCATAATCCGAAATTGGAAATTCTGTGTTTTTCCCCATCCAATTTCTAAAAATGAGTTTCATCAGTCCGGAAATATCAAAAGAAAAAAAGGGTGGTTTGTCTATTCTGTCCAAAAAAAGGGGGGAATGTATATTTGCTTGAAATAGTTCTAAAATAGTTGTTTTACGTCTTTGAGCGCGCATGGAGCCTTTGATTATGTCTCGACGAAAATCCGATTGTTGCGAATAACGTATTAAAGCCACTTCGTCTGCTTGATCAGGATTATTAGTCTCTTTGGTATTAGTATAAGTATCGGTATTCTGTTGATTATCAGTAAAAATCACTACACGTTTGGCTTTTCTTGAACGAATCTGATGATCCTCCGCCATGTCTTCTTCATTTTCTCTCTCCTGTTGTTCTAAATCGTCGATTAATTTGTATGACCATCGAGGGATTTTTTTACTGATTTCTTTTATTCCAATAAATTTTTTTCTAATTGTTTGATCGTTGGGATCAGTTATAACTGCATCGAATAAAAATTTTAAAAACTTTGCTTGATCTTTTGAATCAATTCTTCCTTGTTCTGGAAATAAAAAAAGCCCTTTCAAATTGAAATTCGATGTTGATTCTCCAGAAAATTCACTAATTAAGTTCAAGAAATGACCAATTTCTGTTGATAATGATTTTCTATCAAACTTATCTATTTTCTGTTCAAATTCTGGATAATCAGTAACAAGAAGGATACTATGGATTTTATTTATCCAAACAGTTTCTATGGAATTTTCTATGGAAGTTTCACTTATGATTGAAGGTGCAAAAAAATTTTTGATTGTTCCACGATAGGGCCCATTCAAGAAAGGATCATATTTTTTAGGCAAGTATTCTTTTTGAGTCTCATCAGTACACAATCTAGTCCTTTTTTCGAG